CTTGTTCGTGAAATTGATAAAAATAAATAGTTTTCTATATTCTTCTAATTTCTATCTCTAGGAAACTACTAGAGGATCATATATTTTATTACTTTCTATTTTACATTTATTTTCTTTTATTGTCTTCTTTGTTCTATTTTCCTTTCTTTCAGATTAATATAAAAAAAAAACTCCAAAGTATACTTTTTTGCAGATCGAGGTAAGAAATATACTTCGAATATTTTTTCTATTTACTTTTTTTTTATTTTTATCTATCTGTCAGATTATTGAATATTGTATTGAATTTATTTAATAATAAGAGACTGTAAGTGAAAGTCTCTTTCTCGCACCCATTAATTGCCGGAAAAATATCGTATGCATCGATATGAAAACAAAATATTTGATACGCGAAGCCTTGATTTGATGGATTTATTTTCTTTTTCTATAGAAGTATCATATCTTAAATATCATATCTTATAGAAATAATAGAAATGTAAATGGATCTTTTCTTGTGTTCGGAAATAAAAAAAAAGCTATTTTAAATGAAAATGACTTGTATGTTGGAACTTGGAATAAGCCCTTCGGCGTGAAGGAAGGGAATAGCAATTTATTCCTGACAGATTCTTACGGAGTCCAAACCAAAGAAGTATTCAAAACAAAATAAGAAAAGATCCACTGTTCGAATTTCATCTCTATCGAATTTGAATATCAGAATAGTAGATATAGTTATGATTCAATGGGTTAGGTCCACTTACTTTTTTTTAGAATCTTTCCAATTTTTTTTTTGATTGGAATAAAATAGGAATATCTGGCAATTAAAGGAGATATCATTATTCGTTATGAGATATCATTATTCATTAAAAAAAAATAAAAAAAAAATAGAAAAATAATAATAATAAAAATGTTCCACTTTCTAACTAGAATTACTATATTCGAATTCATTAGAATGATAACGATAACTTATTAGAATTAGAATTCATAATTCCATTTTCTAATGAAATTCTACGATTCCTTAGTTTTTTGATTACAAATATCAACAATATCTCTATTCTTCCTTCCAATATGAATACTACTGCTGGAGTTTTATGAAAAAAGTAAAAAGCCCCTTATCGGATTTGAACCGATGACTTACGCCTTACCATGGCGTTACTCTACCACTGAGTTAAAAGGGCCCCGTTTGATTCAATTCCTGAATAAGGAACTAGCCAATATGAGTCTAGTACATATATTTGTTACTGCATATACTTATTATATAGATAAGATTTGAATATATGTACATAGATATATTTTATCCGCATAGCGACTCATTAAGGAACAATAAATTGGATTTACCTAGTGAATAGAGTATAGTTAATAAAATGGTTTATTGATATTGGATTTGATAAATATCAATGTAATGAATTATTTCAAAACCGATTCAAATTGAAGTGATCCTCATCATAATGAAATTCATTTCATTGATACATGTACCCACCAATTCAAATATTTCATCGAATCGTTGATAAATGGATTCAATTTATCCTGTCCCTCAACCAAATTCTTATTGAAAAAACAATTTTCAATAACTTGTTGATCCCTATCCTTCTTACCCGATTTCCAGATTGATTATCGTTTTTTTATCTCCCGGCTTATTGTGACCTACCGAATCTTAACAATGAATGAAAGTGAAAGAAATGAAATTTAAACCCCTCGCCTTTTCCAGCAAACCAATCATTCCCTGAAAGGATCCTATCTTTCTTTCGCTTTCTTTCGCATTACTTATTTTTTTTTCTATTTTTTTTTTTAGAATTATAGATTGGCGATTGGAATGAACAATTTTGAAATCTAAATGATGAATCAAAAAATTCTATGGAATTAGGAAAGATGGAAAGATCCTTCTGACCGAATCATATCATTCCATTATATTGACAATTTCAAAAAACTGTTCATACTATGAACATAGTATAGTGGCGGTCGGGCAAGTATGCCCCCATCGTCTAGTGGTTCAGGACATCTCTCTTTCAAGGAGGCAGCGGGGATTCGACTTCCCCTGGGGGTAGGGTACTACGAAAGGAAGTTGATCATGGATTATCAATAAAGACTGAAATTGATTCTTCCTGGGTCGATGCCCGAGCGGTTAATGGGGACGGACTGTAAATTCGTTGGCAATATGTCTACGCTGGTTCAAATCCAGCTCGGCCCAATAATTTGCCGATCCACCATGAAATGATATAACCCATTTGTTGTTCTCCGGAAATGACCGATGTGCTCTGATACGGAAGAATCAAAATATGATACATCCCCAGCGCTATTTATTTTTTTCCGTATTATGTATTTTTTCCACAAATTCGGATCTTGCTAATGATCTAGATTCATATCAGGATCTGTAAGTATAAAGTCTAAGGAAAGGATTAAAGTAAATAAACAAAAAAGACTCTTTTTTATTTTCATTGATTCATTTTTCAATCGATTTGGCAATAACGAACGGATTACTCGTAATCCGTGTCGATCTCGCTAAAGTGCATATCCATATAGATATCAATATAGAAATAAGTCCCGCCTCTGTCAGTTACAGCACAACGATTCGAATCAAAAATCGAAAAACAAAGGGTTTGAATGAAATCGTAAGAATATGTATGCTGTACGCTTTTTCCCTGGGATTGTAGTTCAATTGGTCAGAGCACCGCCCTGTCAAGGCGGAAGCTGCGGGTTCGAGCCCCGTCAGTCCCGATGGATACAAATCCAATCAAAAAAGACATCAATTCATTTCATGTGTGAAAGGGAATAAAAATAACAAACAAAATTTCATTCCTAACAGGGATCCCTCTTTTTTTTTTTCTTTCTTCGTCGGAACCTTTACCTTAAACTAAAAAAAAGAAAGAAAAAAAACTCTTAAAAAAAATAAAAAAGAAAAGGAATTATTGATTGCATCAGAAATCCAAATTTTTCATTTGGTATGGATAAAAGATCTTCCTATGTTATACTATTCAATTCTCGACGATGAATCGATTTGATAGCTCAGATATTGTTATTCATGATATTGATCCGATTTGATATCATCGAGATGTAATTTATACCATTGAATTTGAATTTACCGACGAAAGATTTATCATCTCTATGGGATTAAATCCCGAGTTATTTATTGGAAATTAAAGAGAAATAAAACATAGAGATTATGGAAGTAAATATTCTCGCATTTATTGCTACTGCACTGTTCATTCTAGTTCCTACTGCCTTTTTACTTATAATTTACGTAAAAACGGTAAGTCAAAGTGACTAATTTTACTTAAACATGACTTCTTAATTCTTATCAATGCAATGATTGAATAAAAAAAATGAAAAAGGATTTCAATTTCGGGTCTTATAAATGAAATGATCGGACTAGAATCAGCAGAATTCTATGAAATCCGGATAGTATGGTAGAAAGAAATAGATTTGATTTCTTTCTACCATACTATCTATCTATTATTGTAGTGTATAAAGTTTTACTCTATCAAAATAGAGGTTTAATATGGATCAATCTACAATATGTATCTTCATATTCATATATATATCTTCATATTCATATATATATAGAATATCAATTACATATATGTAATGTACATAGCATAGCGTCCCAATTTTTTTTTTCTTTGTTTCATCTATTTGATTTGTATTGGTTCCAATCAATCTGAAATAATCAAAAAGCAACTCTTATTCTTCCGATTCGAATTTATAGATTTCAGATTCTTTTCAATACCAATCCCGGTATCATATTAAAAAAAATAATAAAAAGAAAGTAATCTTTTTAGCATTCCGAAGAAGTAATTGATTAAATAGTTGTTATTAAATAGTTGACAGATGATCCGGGGGTTCTATGAGAAACTTTTTCGTATTTTGAAAAGATTGGCGGTAAAACCCAACCGATTTTTAACGTTTGAACCATGATATGAAATGAGTTCAATAAAGCATAAATCCAATTTCGAACCTAAAATACAAATAATAAAATAAAACAAGCGGTAAGGTAAATACGTAATATGGTACTCACCTAAGGCAACGGCAATATCTTATTATGTGTAGTATCTCGTTAGACAACTCCTATGTCTATTTTGTTTCCTATAGAAATTGTGTATCTGTATCCGCTTAATAACTAATAACAGAACTATTTTCTTTTCTCTTTGAAAAAAGAGAAAAAGGAGGGGACAAAAAAAATAGAGTAGGAATGGGGGGGGGGTTCCGCGGTTCCTCATTTTCCATATATAACTTTGGTAAGAGCCAATTAATCGAAATAGAAATTTTAGGAAGAATTCGGTTGGAATAGGAGTCAATTTCCTATTATTTGTATTCCCTTGACTTTCAAAATACGAACATGGGAATAATCAAAATATTTGTTTGATTGAAAGAGTATTTTCTATTTCTATATTATCCATAGAATACATTACACCACTAGAATACAATAGAATTCCGAAATGCAGATATATTTGAATTCAATTAATTAGTATTAATGAAATACTGAAATTCAAATTCAATAGTTAAAAAAATTTAAGAACCCAGCTATAAAACAATTGATATAGTTTGATCCCTTAACTCAATTAGTAGTACCTTTAGAGTCCACTTCTTCCCCATACTACGAGGGAAAGGGAAAATGTAAAAACTACCATTAAAGCAGCCCAAGCAAGACTTACTATATCCATGTAAATTTTGTCTCCTATCTCTATCAATATGAAGGAATTATTTCATTATTGTTCACTAATTCTTCTTGTATTATTTTCTTTTTTTGTATTATTCACTAATAATACTATAATAATAGTGGAATCGCTGGTAAAGAGTCAAAAGGGGATTCTGGGCTAACACCATTGACGAAACAATCAAATAAATCCAATTAGAACATCTAACAAGCTCTTATCTGATTTCTAGTAGAATCGGAAAACATTAAGCATAAACAAAATATCCGGAGACATCCTTGGAAGTATTAAGGGAATGAATGTTACTAACAGGTAGGAATAATAAGACCTATGTTTTATTTTGTTTCCCCCCATTTCATTAAGTAAAAAGTCAAAATC